TTTATAGAATTTCTCAAGAATATTTCGCTTTGTTTCTAGCCGATTATAGAACAGATATAAGCAGTTGAGAAAACCGCGGCAAAAGCCAACAAAAAAATAGAAAGTTGCTGACTTGCCAATCTTCTTGTCATTCGAACAAGAACAGATGGAACAGCGACGGGTAGAAGATTTAGTTTCAATAGCTTTCTCTTCCATAGATGGACTTTCAACAGTTTTCTTTTCCATTTCATATAAAAGAGCCAAGACGGTATACTGCCCTTCTTTAAGTCTTGTCTCGGCACGGGACCCATAAAGATCCTTAGCCAGCTCTGCATCTTTCAAAATTTCCTTCAATTCATTTCATATTTTCATATTAAGCATTTCAAACCCCTGTCCTTCCATATCTATTTCGGATGCTTGCGATTTCATTCCTCCCATTTTGAATTTGACACGCATAATATGTTCCCATTTCCACCTCTTAGTCTTCTATTCCACCTCTTAGTCTTCTATTCCACCTCTTAGTCTTCTATTCCACCTCTTAGTCTTCTATTCCACCTCTTAGAAAGAAATCTAGTATGATAAGGAGAAAATCAAATGTCAGATTCTCTAATATATCAAAAAGATGAATAATCAAACCTATCTTACTAAATGAAATTCATATCTTATTATTTTAGATTCATATCTTAATAATGGCGTTGAGTTTCTCTACCCTTTGACTTAGGATTAGTCAGTTCTATTGGGGGCAGAGAAGGGATATAACTCAGCGGTAGAGTGTCACCTTGACGTGGTGGAAGTCATCAGTTCGAGCCTGATTATCCCTAAACCAAAAAGGACCATGGTATAACTGGTTTCAATATGGAAATAAATCGTGCACGATATAACTGGGTTAGAGAATGAAAGTCTTGACATCAGAGAAAAAAGTTTTCTTTCTATAGAAACAAAAAAATTTTGAGGTTCAAGATGAATTATAACATAAATGGATTCAATTCATTTGGCGAAAAAAAGGGAGAAATCGCGTTATTACTCGATCATCTACATGAAATAAATGACCAATATAATAAGTCCTATACCCACTGCCGATTAAGTAGTGGGGGGGGGGGAGAGTGTCGCTCTTGGGAAGTGCCGCCACAAACGGCTTGAAGATACCATAGATACCAAGCTCGACGCAATCTACTTGGCTATCGAGATAAGACCTTATATCCTAGATCTTATCTGCCGGGAACCTTCTAATAGGCGGCGAACGGGTAAGTATCGAACCCTTTTGAAAGCGAGATTCAGCCGTCTTCAAACTTGGTCTGGGGATAAAGGAACCTTCGTAGCCTTGTTCGAACGGCTAGTCAAGGAAATTGCGGTATTACCAAACTCAAAATTGAATGCGGTTGTTGAGTCGTTCCCAATAATCGACTTGAGACTTGCCCTGTATTCGGATACCCACAAGGCTGTGGGCTGCTGCGACTGTCTGGACTTTCAAACTAGGGACAGAGATTGTTTGGACTGCCCTTCGTTTAAAACTTCAAAGCAAATCGAGAGATCTTTTGGCTTTATTTTTCGTAAAACGTTGTATCGGACTTTGCTCGATTTTGTAACTGCACTAAAAATTGATTAGACTACAACTCAATGAGCTTTTGATCTAGGCGTCCGAGTACTTTTAACCTTTTTAAAAAGAAAGCTAAAGAGATCATTAAAAAAAAACGGCGTTTAGAGCTTATCATTTTCCACTTTGCTTATCTTATTTGTTGGCGGTGTATAACTAATAGAAAGGGGGTGATGAGATAATACTTCATTTGATGATTGTACAAAGGAGACATAAGATAGGTTATAAAAAAGAAACAACACAAAAGAATGCTACATAATGCTAAATAGAGGATTTTTTGATTGGCCGGGGAATCCTATTTCGTATTCGGTATGGATAAAAGATCTTCCGATGTTATATTATTCCATTTTCGACGACGAATTGATTAGATAGCTTAGATATTGTTATTCAATGATATTGAGCGGATTCAATAGCGTCGAAAGCTAATCCATTCATTGAAGGTAGAAGCGCAAGATTTCTTGTCTCTAGGGGATTAAATCCCGAGTTATTGTGAAGTAAAAAAACGATAAGATTATGGAAGTAAATATTCTTGCATTTATTGCTACTGCACTGTTCATTTTAGTTCCTACTGCTTTTCTACTTATCATTTACGTAAAAACAGTCAGTCAAAATAATTAATGAATTTGAATGAAACTTGATCTTATCAATCGTTGAAAAAAGAAAATGAAAGGGATTCCAAGTTTTCGGCTTATCTTAAATGAATAAATGAAATGGGCGGTCTCTAATTGGCAGTATTCTATGAAATCCGATCGTATGGTAAGAAAGATTCATCTAGTTCTTTCTTACCCTACTCTCTTATCGATTAGTCTTATTGTAGTGTATAAAAATTGACTTTCTAATAAAGCTAGAGGCTTACTATAAATACCATATTATCTTTATATCATCTATGTAAATAGATTCATGTCAATATTCATTTTATATATGGAATTGACATAGGACCCAATTCTATTTCGTTGAGACATTGATTTGTTCCGATCAATCTGAACGAATTGTTTTACTCTTATAGAATACATTCCTTCACTAGAATCCAATGAAATTGGAAACTGAAGAGATCTTTATTTTAAATAGTTCAAGCCGAACGATTGAAAAAACAATTAATACAGTTTGATTCCTCAACTCAAGTAGTAGTGCTTCTAGAGACCACCTCTTCCCCATACTACGAGTGAAAGAGAAAATGTAAAGACTACCATTAAAGCAGCCCAAGCGAGACTTACTATATCCATCTGACTTATGCCCCCTATCGCTATGATAAAATTCTTCCATTATTGCTCACTAATACTAGGGGAATCAATGGTGCAGAGTCAAAAAGGGATTTTGACCCAAGACTTTTGATGAACCAATTCAAAAAATCTACGTCTCAAAAATTCCTCTCTAATTTCTAATCAGGAAAGAATAAACACAAGAAAAATACGCAATGACATCGCCAGCGAAGGTTACCAATGAACCGCGTAGAACTACTAAGGCGCAGTCTTTTTTTGTTGCCCTTTGTAGGTAAAAAGCATAACTAGATAGATCGCTATCTCTGAGAAATAGTCGAGAGACATTCTATTCTTAGGGGGCCTTGAGCCCCCAAAAGTGTTTCTTTTTCGACTTTTTAGATCAATTCTAGAAAAAGTATAAAAATTCTTTCCATTTAATAAAGTAAATTATCTATCCACTCTAATATTGAATGTCCGAACACCCAGAGATTCTCGCGAGTCTGAATATGTATCTACAATATCAAAAAGATCTTCCGCCCTTTCCACTATTACTAATTTCCTTCGATTCGCTGTCCTACTCATCGGTTATCCAATGGAATTTACGACTCACAAACCTCTATAGAAAAGAAATAGATAGAAAGTTATCCCGGGAATCGAGTGATTCCCGTGAGAACTTTCTTTTTGATTCTAAATTTCAAAGTATTTATTTATTAAAGTCTTGAGAGAGACTCTCAAGCTATAGGTCTTCTAAATCAATCAATGAAATTCATTTTTACAAACCATCAATCAGAAAATAGCGATCCAAAAAGGGTAGAAAGTCCAGCAATTCCTCATAAAAAGTTCGACGGAACCTCAAGACCAAAAAACTTTCTAACTCTTCTGGAATTGTGAAGCAAGATAAGTCGTTCAAATTTGTTATGAGCGGCTCTTCCTCCTCACAGCTGTTGCAAAAGTCACATTCGTTATATCCCAATGTCCTATTTTTATAATATTTTTTGATTTTCAAAACGATTCTCGGGCCCCTTTTCCTAAGTAAAAACTTCAAAGACGGCTGCAATTCAAAAAAGTTCCCAGACATTAACGCATCGATTCCACTCATCTCCATCTCCAAAACCTCGAAGAATCGGGGGAAGGTAGATATATCACCATAAGTAAATACCTCGTCAGCTCTCCTTGTAAAAACGTTTTGTAACTTATCGATGATTTGAAGACGCTTATCGTCCGGTTGATCGTAGAGCCGCAATCCTATGTAAGCCTTCATCTTGTGGGCCAGCTCGACTGCGTCTCGATCCAGATCGAGGGCATCGTAAAGCTGCGTCAGGCAGCATTTAGAATTATTAACGCTCTGGTCACCCGATTCCCTTAAAAAACACCAATTTTGGGAAATCAACTCAATATACTGATGACTGCTCACCCTAGCGAACTTCTCGGCATTTTTTAGATCCTCCGGTGTCAATTTTCCTTCTCTATCTAATCTACTGTCCAAATACAATATTAAAAGAGCGTTTTGATAGCGTTTAAATTTATTAGACTCAACCTCGTCGAAAGGTCTCCAATTTAGGGCCATAATAGTTCTCCTTCGATTGTCATCGAATTAAAAGAAAGAAAATAGATAATCCATTTGAATTAAAACAAAAAAGTCAAATTTCTCTGCAAGTCGAACCCTAGTTCATTTCTTAAATGACTTCTTTACCGTCTCACTCTCACTTTTCATTCAAACACCACTGATTAGTTTATATCATTATAGATCATATAGAGAAATAATGCAAACTCCTTCTCACTCTCACTTTTCATTCAAAAACCAATGATTAGTCAACATCATTATAGATCATATAGATAATGAATGCAAACTCCTTCTCACTCTCACTTTTCATTCAAAAACCAATGATTAGTCAACATCATTATAGATCATATAGAGAAATAATGCAAACACCAAAAAAAAGAAAGACAAAATCTGAAGTGATCTTATCTTTTACGAAAAGAAAAAATACGACTAAATTCTTACGCCTAGCTTCGGCTCTTTGATATGGAAATGTAAGAAGGATTTTAAGCATTTTTTAGTTTTTCAACTATTGTCCTTCATAAAAAGAAAAATAGAATCAATAAACTGCTGTATCCAGGCGACACCCAGGCTTGAACTGGGGAAAAAGGATTTGCAATCCCCCGCCTTACCACTCGGCCATGCCGCCAAAATCATACAGAAACCGAAACTTTCTTTGTCACTTTTC